AATGCCATTGCCAAAAAGTGACAAGGTAAAATTTCCATTTCTTCATGAAAATGAATGTCCCTTTTGAAGTCAGAATGGATCTTTTTTGATACCTAATATAATGCATGAAAGGTTCCTTGACCAACCGCGGGTTTGCCCCCAAATCCTTAATCTTAACAAAGACGTTCACAAGACGTTCTATTTTTATATAGAAATAGATTCGTTCAAGAAAAACTCCAGAAGATGTTGATCGTAAATGGAAAGATTGGTTACGTAGAAAGACGAAAATGGATTCATATTCACATACGTGAGAATTATATAAGAATAAGAATAATCTTTTATTTTTTTTTGAAGAAGGGGAACTGGCTTTCTTTGGAATAAGAAGACTATTCCAATTACAATATTCATTGAGAAAGACTCGTAATAAATGCAAGGAGGAAGCATCTTTTACGCAATAGCGAAGGATTTGAACCAAGATTTCCACATGAACAGGGCGAGGTATTACCATATCTAACACAAAATTAAAATGTGAAAAAGTGTCCTCGAAAAAGGGAAATATTGAATGAATTGATCGTAAATTCTGAGATTTTCCTATCTTGTTCGTTTCCCCTTCTAGACAGGATAGGAATTGTAAAGAAAATGGAATTTCGACAATAAAAGCAAACCCCTCTGATATGATTTGAGAATACAAATTCTTGTTGCGCCCCCAAAATGGATTTTGGTTAGAATCATTAGGAGAAATCAGAAAATGATTCTGTTGATACAATCGAGTAATTAACCGTTTCACAATCAGTAAACTGGATTTATTGTCATAACCCAGATTTTCCGACAAAATCAATTTACTCAAAGCACGATTATGAGCAAATGCATAAATATACTCCTGAAAGATAAGTGGATACAGGAAGTCATGTTGTTCAGATCTCTCCAGCTGTAAATATCTTTGGATTTCCTCCATTTGAAATTCGATTTGAATTAAAGGTAGAAGATTGGGGGGGTTATCAAATGATACATAGTGCGATACAGTCAAAACAAGGTATTCTGTAAAAATCGATACCTCGGGGACAGATAAACTAATCAACAGATTCTCTACCCTCTCCTTTTTCCACCCATTTCATTTAATTCGTCTATGTTTGTGTTATAGAATAACAAGATGGTTAGAAATCTTTTATTTTTTAAACCGAATCGCTCTTTTGATTTCGGAAAAAACTTTCTTTATCAATATACTGCTTCTTTTACACACGCATCTTCAGTCCATAATGGAGAATGTCAATAGTTAGGATTCATTAAAAAAAATAGAATCCACTCGTGGAGTGATAAGTGCTTCCCGTATCAGGCACCAATTTATTTTTAACGTCTAGTTAGATCGGGAAATTATTCAAATTAAGAACAGAAGCCGGTTGCTTTTTCTTTCTGATAATTAATTGAAGCCACAGGGCTCCTATCCATTTATTCATTCGACCCAACTTTCTTTTGTTCCGTTCCAAGAATTTGAAAAAGGTTTTATACCAATCCGATAAGAATGAAATATCCTCGGAACTCTCCATTGATACGACATGCTATTTTTTCCATTTATTCCCTTTCAGGATCAGTCGCGGTCTTCCAAAGTTTACCAAGGTTACGGACGAATTCGTCACTTCATCCAAATGTGTAAAAGATTCTAGCCGCACTTAAAAGCCGAGTACTCTACCGTTGAGTTAGCAACCCGAAAAAAACAAACATAGATTAAACAAAACCTCAACAAAGGGTGTATAGATACAATCAAATTCAATTAAATTGATTTTAAACAAAGAGAAAAAAAGATATTATACAAACTAATCAAACCCATGAGTTAACAAATCTAACAAAAAAACAGATTTTATAATGGATTCAAAACATAAAAACGAAGTGATTCGATGAAAATACAAGAAATTGTCAGATAAAAGAAAAAAAAAAGATACAGCATTGTGAAAATGGATAGAGCATCTCTTATGTTATCTAGCTTTCTTTCAATCAAAAAAACCTCTTGTATCAAAGAAAACATCATTTGAATAAGATAAAGTAACAAAACTATGGGACAAAAATAAATAGACCCGGATCGCTTATCACGATGAATTATATTTGTTCAATACACTGTTGTCAATATAAATGTTGAGAAAAGAATACATTGGAAAAGAGAAATTACATGAAATAAAATCCTTTTTTAAATCCTTTGAATTTCAATTTAACAATGAAATACAATAATATTCAAAATTGTCTTGGATTGACACTACATATCTAATCTACATAGATAGAAAAAGTATAAATCGAAGAATAAAAAAGGAAGAATTCAAAAAAAATATCGGATTTTTTAGTCCCTAATGCTAATGTATTTGATCAATCTAAGTGGACTAAGCAAAGTAGATTCCTTGTTCTTGCTTAGTTGAGTTCCAATGAAAACCACACAATTAAATAAAGGAAATGCGGAAATTTGATATTTATAAGATCAATCAATTTGGTCATTCTAGACCATCTAGACCATACCATAAGATTCGACAGAATCGATGATAAATAAATATGAATACGGAAGAAAAAAAGAAAAAGGGGGGCAAGTAGAAAAAAGTTAGACAAAGTTATATACAAGTCGCTACCCCCCCTGGTATTTCTTTAATTGAATTTCATTTGATTAGGCGGAAGTTCCTTAAAAACTTCGGCTTTCTTTAAAAGATTCTGAACAGTTCCCGTGGGTTGAGCACCCCTTTCAAGGAAATATAGAATAAGAGGAACATTTAAAAAAGTTTGATTCTTCATTGGATCATAAAAGCCCACCCTTCTAAGATCTTTTCCTTCTCTTCGGGATCGAACATCAATTGCAACGATTCGATAGATGGCTCATTGGGATAGATGTAGATGAACAATACCCCCCCTAGAACCGTATAGGAAGTTTTCTCCTCGTACAGCTCGCGAAAAATGATTTGATTCGAAGTTTTGTCTATATATGCAATTCTAATAAATTAAATGACAAATGCGCCCATAAAATAAATTAGACTATGATTTAAGTCTTTTTTTCTTCCTGAAAATGAAAAATAAACCATTCGTACTCATAACTCAAGTTGGATAACTCTCAAATAGTTCAAAGGAAAAATCTTTAGTCAATTTCATTTATTGAGTCGTCTTTACTCCCTTTTGTTTGTCTCGTTTAAACCATTTCAAATTCTATTTGGATTCTTTAGTCCGATCCAGTTATTGAGACGATTGAGACAATTAAAAGGGTGTTTCCTTGTTCTTAGATCCTTTCCTTACTTTTAATCATTGGGTTTAGACATTACTTCGGTGTTTCTTAATTCTTTCCAAATAAAATGGCAGCAACATACCCCCTTTTGATTTCTTTCGATCAAAAAATCCTATGGACAGTCGATTCCCGCGTGATACACTTTGAATCGAAAAATTGGAATCAATTTCAACAAGTTTTGCTTTTGAATTGGAAACTTGCTCGAATTGGATCCTTTCGATTCCTATATATGTTCGATATATTTACGAAGTTGTTCCTCCAATTGATTGGCATTAACCCTAGATCCTTGCCCCCGAGAAATGAATTAATACTTTCTATTCGAGCTCCAGCGTGCACTATTTACAACCCAGCAAAAAACGAAGGGTTCGGGTGTAACAGAACAAACAATGTCGAGCCAAGAGCACCCTTATTCCTAGACAAATCAAAAACCTAGACAAATCAAAAATGGTGGATGTAAAAATCCACAACGGATCGTGTCCTTCAAGTCGCACGTTGCTTTCTACCACATCGTTTCAAACGAAGTTTTACCATAACATTCCTCTAATTTGGAACCGGTATGAAATTGATTCAATCATGGAATCATGAATAGTCACTGGTTCAGCTGTCCATAGACATCGTAATCTAGACTTTTCTTCTATATATGAATATATGATATGTGGAACTATTTTTCTGAAAAAGTCTTAGCAAGACGGCATTTTTAACATACATAAATAATATATAGATCCGAGAAAAAAATAGAAATAGAGAAACGAATAACTTTTAACTTTTTGAATCTGCATCTTCAAGTGACTCAATAGGATAGATTAAATGATTTCTTACTTTTTCAAAGCTTCCACGTACAAGGAATCTTTCGAATTGAAAAGGTTTCCTATTTCTACATCATTATTAAATGGAATTTGAAGAAAATTGGACAATAAGCATCACCTTTTATCTTCATAGGAGGATCGGTCGTTCTTTTTGAATTGACTCATCACTGATTGAATTTCAAATATAAATTTGAAAGGGGAGGTTCTTCGTATCTATCAGATAGACTGAACAATTGTCACTGTTATAGATATTCTAGATTATCGAATATCTATAATTTTAGTTTAAATAATTTAAGGATTACAAATCTTTTTCACAAAGAACCAAAAATTTTCTTGTCATTGAAATAGAATGATACGTAACATTTATATAATTATATTATACGATTGATATGTATTTGGTTTAAATGGGGTTGAGGAATATTGACTCTTGTGAGAAAGTGAATACAAAGGGATAGGATAAATCACCCCTGCCTCAAGCCTTAAATAGATAATAGATTTCTAATTTTTCATTCGAGTCAAACACGAAATACCTAAATCAAGATTCAAAGAAAAAACATCAGTTCCATAACATATTTCTATATAATATGGAACTTGATCATTTATTAATGAAATTCGAACAGACACAGATATTCAAATTAATATGGATTAACTCCTACCCACCCCCCTATTTCTTTCTATAGTAATAATGGAGCATAAAAAATGGACTGCGCTGGGACGGAAGGATTCGAACCTCCGAATAGCGGGACCAAAACCCGTTGCCTTACCACTTGGCCACGCCCCATTTCAATTTCTAATCGACACTAAGAAACAATAATATTGGTATTGCTTGTTTGTCAACTCGAGTCCAAATATCTATGGATCTATAGAATCGATTGGTACTAGGATTTTGATACATATAGATATAGAATTCAACTTAATTTATTGATCATTACATAGAATTCAATTAAGATATTGTATGAAAGTATGATTTCTTATATCCTCCTTTGAGAATTGGAGGATTTTTGGTTGGGTGGATTCAAAGAAAAAGAAGGGTTTTTGTCTACCTTACTTACTTTCTTTTTCCTTATAGCAAAAACGCAACCAAAATGCAATTATCTCCAATAACAAAATTTCTGTTATGCTTAATATCGTTAGTTTGATCTGTATTTGTATTAATTCTCCCTTTTATTCGAGTAGTTTTTTCTTCGGCAAATTGCCCGAAGCCTATGCTTTTTTGAATCCAATCGTGGATGTTATGCCAGTCATACCTTTGTTTTTTTTTCTCTTAGCTTTTGTTTGGCAAGCTGCTGTAAGTTTTCGATGAGATCCTGAATAATAATATCCTAGAAAATGTATGATTTCCTCGATAAAAAAATTCTAACAATTGAAAAAATAAGATAAGTTTTAGAGTATGAACCCTCGATTCACACGCTGAAATTCGTGTATAGTCGACAAAACCCAGGCTTACCCTCATTTCCTCATTTTTGACCCCTTTCCAGTGAAAGACCCTAACCCTATTAGGGTCTCCCACAATATAATATCTAATTTGGATATAAACCGAAATTTGGGTTAATAAAAAACAAATGAATTTGTGACAATGCATTTCTAGAAAACCCCATTTCTTTAGGATATGTGGTAGAAAAATAGAAGATCTATTCTCTTTTTTTTTTTCAAAAAAACCATCTTGGAGATTGTGTAATGCTTACTCTGAAACTCTTCGTTTATACCGTAGTGATATTTTTTGTGTCTCTCTTTATCTTTGGATTCCTATCTAATGATCCAGGGCGAAATCCTGGACGTGAAGAATAAAATACAGGGGGTTTTCCTTGGTTTTAGTTAATTTTCCAATTTTCTTAGGATTTTATCTATTCTACACGTTTCGCTAAGATTTTCAAAATTGGAAAAAAACCAAATAAATTCATCAACGGAAAGAGAGGGATTCGAACCCTCGGTACGAATAACTCGTACAACGGATTAGCAATCCGACGCTTTAGTCCACTCAGCCATCTCTCCCAATTGAAAAAGATAATTACTACATTACACATAATGTAAAGAATCTTTCTTCTTTCTCTATTCTATTATATATATAGAGATCCATAAATCGGGAATTTCCTTTATCTAAAAGATGGGCTCGACCGCCCGAACAATCGAACTAAAATAAAAAAAAATCAGCAAGACCCTTTTGTGTTGATTTTGTTCGAAAGCCCTTCTTATTCTCATGGCCCGGCCCGGTCAGTACCTAGCCGGGCTATTTTTTTTGTTCCAACGAATTATAATGATTTATCTGATATCTCATTTGAAAACAAAAAAACTTTTGTTATTATATTATTATATAAAATTGAATATTTTATATTCAAGCAACAAAAAAAAAGAACAAAGACTATTTACATTCTTTTTCTTGTTATATTTTACCAAACTCAAAAAGAAACTATCGATTCTTCCACCATTTTAATTTTGATCTCCCCGCAAAAAAGTGCAACGTTCTCATTTTGATGATTCTTTGATGATCCTATCTTGATCATGCTCAACGATCTTGTTCGACAAAAGATCCATTTGTATACAATAATCATATTGTAGCGGGTATAGTTTAGTGGTAAAAGTGTGATTCGTTCTATTAACCGTTAATAGTTAAAGGGTCTTTCGGTTTTATTCATATTCCGACCAAAAACTTTATTTCTTAAAAAGATTTAATCCTTTACCTCTCAATGAGAAATTCGAGAAAAAAATACGAATTCTCGTGATTTGTATCCATGCGTCACTTATAAATTGAAAAGTTGGATTTGGATTATGAAATTGCGAAACATAATTTTTGAATTGGACCAAAAATTCCAATTGAATAAGTATGAGTAAAGGATCCATGGCATAAGATAGAAAGTCCATTTCGAATCGTAACTAAATCTTCCATTTTATTTCTAAAGAAATAAATTGGAGCAAAATAGCTATTCAACGACGACTTTGGTTTACTAGAGACATCGACATATTGTTTTAGCTCGGTGGAAACAAAATCCTTTTCCTTAGGATCCTCTCAAATAGAAATAGAGAACGAAGTAACTAGAAAGATTGTTAGAATCACCTTCTTCTAGAAGGATCATCTAGAAAGCGATTCATTTTGTTTGTTTGTATTCAAACAAAAAGCTGACGTAGGTGTTATGGGTATCTTTTTGTTCATTTTGTTCACATCTTAGATCTATGAATTTACTCATATTCCATAAAGGAGCCGAATGAAACCAAAGTTTCATGTTCGGTTTTGAATTAGAGACGTTCAAAGCAATGAATTGAACGTCGACTATAACCCCTAGCCTTCCAAGCTAACGATGCGGGTTCGATTCCCGCTACCCGCTTATTTCCTTTTTTCTAAATATTCTATTCGAATTCTATTCTAGAATAGATAAAATCTATTTTAATTACGATTAGTGAATCATTGAATATACAATTCCAAAAAGGATCTCACATATAATCCTATTTTTTTGTTTTCAATTCAAGAAAAAT